ATATCATAGTGTAACACTATATATAGAACGATTTAATTACATGTCATTACATTAAAAATATGCATTGGCCCTCGTTTTAGGGGTTTTTCGAAAAGGCGTGTATATTAAGGGGGAGGGGGGTTTTTCCCAAAATAATGTTTTTTCTTTTCTCGACCCAGGGGTAACTATATAAATATATTAATGCCTATATATAGATCTTTGTTGTTATGAATTCTTAGTTTTTTACATTAATTAAATAATTCTTCTTAATAATATTAGGATTAATAAAATGTTTTTATTAATCTTATAGTTAAATTATTATTATTATATTGAATAAATTTAAAATTAATGTTCCGTTTACGGATATTTATTATTATCTTATCTTGACAAGAAATAGAGCGTGAAATTAAAAAGTAGCACTTTTAAGAATTCGATGTTGAGTATAGAACAATTTAAGCATTCTTCCGGTCTAAAAGCCCTGGCGGCCCCAAACCTGAAGGGCTTTTAAAAACCGGTCTTGAATTAAAATAACAGGGAGGTAGATAAATCTTGATAAAATATTAAGAAATGTATGCCTTATAAGAATATTATATGTTAGATGTAATCGGATATATGAAGATCAACCATTATAAGTACTACAAACCATGCAAAGGGACTTTTAATCATATTATTGATCGATATAATTTTATAGTGATTTAAGCATTCTTCCGGTCTAAAAGCCCTGGCGGCCCCAAAACCTGAAGGGCTTTTAAAGACCGGTTTTGAATTAAAATGACAAGGGAGGTAGATAAATCTTGATAAAATTAATAGTTATATGCCTTATAATGATATTAAAATGTTAAATTTGATCAATATATGAGGATCAACCATTATAAGTACCACAAATCATGCAAAGGGTTCTTTTAATTATATTATTGATCGATATGATTCCATAAGTGATTATATTGTTATATTAGAAAATTAGGGGGGATAAATCATTATAGTGGAAAATCAATTTATGATTATTATACATAGCAATATATATGCATAATAGTACATATAATACGCGTAGCAATTAAATATATACTTTACTAATAAGGGGAAAATTTTTAATTAGTAAAAAATTGATGCATCAGGAAGTAGTTTAATCAAAATCTTAGCTTTGGGAGCCAAGGATGTGAGTTTAACCCCTCTCTTTCCTGAATTGTTTGTTTTGGGGAGGCATTTCACCTCCAGTTTTCGGTTTACAAGACCAATGCCTTAATTTTTAGGCTACCATAACATTTACAGGTTTAAAATCTTATCTTCTCATCATCCAATAAGTGGAAATAAAATAAGAAATAGTAAGAAGTATATAATAGAGGCAATTTGTCCAATAATAATAAATGGTTGTTCAACTGGTTGTCCTCCGATTCATGTCAAGATAATAGTAACTGCAACTAAGGTTCAGAATAGAATTTGGGTAATTGGTCGAAATGTTGAACTTCGTTGTTTTGATGTATGGAGTAATGGAACTAACATAAGAATGAGAATTGAAAATAAAAGAGCGAGAACTCCTCCCAATTTGTTTGGAATGGATCGTAAAATAGCATAGGCAAATAAAAAATATCATTCAGGTTTAATATGTGGTGGCGTAATTAATGGGTTAGCAGGAATAAAGTTTTCTGCATCTCCTAAAAGGTTGGGTAAAAAAAGGGCAAGGAGTGTTAAAAATAAGATAAGAATAAAGAATCCTAGAAGATCTTTATAAGAATAATAGGGATGAAATGAAATTTTATCTATACTAGAATTAAGTCCGGTTGGGTTATTAGAGCCTGTTTCGTGTAAAAATAGAATGTGTAGAAACATAAGTGCGGTAATGAGAAAAGGGAATAGAAAGTGGAAAGCAAAAAAGCGTGTAAGGGTAGCATTATCTACTGAGAAGCCTCCTCAAATCCATTCAACTAGGATACCTCCAATATATGGGAAAGCTGATAAAAGATTAGTAATTACTGTTGCCCCTCAGAACGATATTTGTCCTCAGGGTAAGACATAACCTACGAAGGCTGTGGCTATTAATAAAACCAATAAGATAACTCCGATATTTCATGTTTCTTTATTGAGGTAGGAACCATAATAAAGTCCTCGGGCAATATGTACATAAATACAGATGAAGAAAATAGAGGCTCCATTAGCGTGAATATTACGAATAAGTCATCCGTAATTTACGTCTCGACAAATATGAACAACTGATGAAAAAGCAGATGAGATGTCTGCGGTATAATGTATAGCTAAAAATAAACCGGTAAGAATTTGGATAACTAAACAAAGTCCAAGGAGGGAACCATAATTTCATCAAATTGAGATATTGACAGGGGTGGGAAGATCAATGATTAAATTATTAATAATTTTTATTAATGGGTGATTTTTTCGGATATTTGTGGCCATTAGGTTCTTGTAGTTGAATAACAACGGTAGTTTTTCAGATTACTAGTCTTAGTTAAAATCTAAGTAGGAATGTATGACTTATTTAATGTTCATTATAATGTTGAGTTTTATTATGGGTTTAGTAGCAGTGGCTTCAAATCCTTCTCCTTACTATGCCGCCTTAGGGTTAGTAATTTCTGCTGGTGTAGGGTGTGGTTTATTAGTAAGTTCTGGGAGTTCATTTTTATCATTAGTATTATTTTTAATTTATTTGGGGGGAATATTGGTTGTATTTGCTTATACTGCGGCGCTTGTTGCAGAACCATATCCTGAGTCATGGGGAGATTGATCTGTATTTATATATGTTATATTTTATGTAATATGTTTAATATATATTAATAAGTATTTTGTTGGAGATTGGGGGTGAGGGTGATTTGTGGGTGATGAAATTAATGGTTTAGAGATGATTCGTGGTGATTTTAGTGGGGTAGCTTTATTATATTCTTATGGGGGAAGTTTACTTATATTAAGTGGTTGAATATTACTTTTAGCTTTATTTGTTGTGTTAGAATTAACTCGTGGGATTTCTTGGGGAACGTTGCGTACAGTCTAAATAACCATTAATGTAATAAAAATTAATGTAAGGAAGAAAATTATGAAATAAATTTTAATAAAACCTTGTTGAGGGGATGTAGACAATTTAATTATAGATGTTTGTTGAATAAATATGTTTTTTGGACCTGTTTTTTCATTTCATGTTAAATCAATCAGGTGAGTAGAGATGGTTTGGGCTCAATGAAGGTTCATTTTAGGGGATAGACGGTGAATGATGGTTGGGAAATAACCGAGAAGATTTGAAAAATTATGAGAAGCTATGGAGGGATTAACTTTTAATTGATGTTTGGTTAGGTTAGTTAATTCTAAGGCTAGAAGAAGACCAATAGTTGTAACTAATACGGCTGAGAGCTTTAGGGTAAGAGGTATTGTTATGATTTGTGTTTTGATAGGAGTTATGTTATAGGTGATAAGTAATCCAGCTAAAATACTTCCGTAAGCTAGGCGTTTAATAGGTTTAAGAACTATTATATTATTTTCGTTAATAGGTGAGAAAGAGGGAAATCGTGGTGAATTTATTAGTGTAAAGAAAATAAGTCGTAAGCTGTAGATAGCGGTGAAGGAAGTAGCTAGGAGGGTTAAGATTAGGGCTCAGGCGTTAAGGTTCGATGTGTTTATGGCTTCAATAATAGCATCTTTTGAAAAGAAACCGGATAAGAAAGGTATACCTGTGAGAGCTAAACTACCAACTGTAAGGGCTGAAGCAGTAAATGGTATAATTTTATGAAGTCCACCTATTTTTCGAATATCCTGTTCATCATTAAGACTATGAATAATAGAACCAGAACAGAGAAATAGTATGGCTTTGAAGAAGGCATGAGTACAAATATGAAGAAAGGCTAATTGGGGTTGATTTAGTCCAATTGTAACTATTATGAGGCCTAATTGACTAGATGTGGAGAAGGCTACAATCTTCTTGATATCGTTTTGGGTGAGAGCACAAGTAGCTGTAAATAGAGTTGTTAATGCTCCTAAGCATAGGCAAGCTGACATAATTAGTTGATTATCTTGAATTAATGGATGAAGTCGGATAAGAAGAAATACACCGGCTACTACTATTGTGCTTGAGTGAAGTAGGGCGGAGACTGGCGTAGGCCCCTCCATGGCTGATGGCAGCCATGGGTGGAGGCCAAACTGTGCTGACTTTCCGGCAGCAGCTAATACTAAACCAAACAATGGTATAGTTAAGTCTATATCTTTGGATAAAATAAATATTTGTTGAATTTCTCATGAATTAAAATTAGTGGCAAATCAAGCTATACTAAAAATAAGACCAATATCCCCAATGCGGTTATAAATAACTGCTTGTAGGGCTGCAGTATTAGCGTCAGCCCGACTATACCATCAGCCGATTAAAAGGAAAGATATAATACCTACTCCTTCTCACCCAATAAAAAGTTGAAATAGATTATTGGCGGTAATAAGAATAATTATTGCTATAAGAAAAAGAAGAAGATATTTAAAGAAACGGTTATAGTTTGGGTCTGTACTTATATATCAGAGTGCAAATTCTAAGATTGATCATGTTACGTATAAAGCTACTGGTAAAAAGATAATAGAATAGAGATCAAATTTAAAGCTCATATCAATATTTATTGGTCCTAAATTAATTCAGTTCCAATTGGTGGTGATTGATTCTACACCTTGATCTAAAAAAATAAATAATGGAATTAAGCTAATAAAAAATGAGAGTTTAACGGCTATTTTAACATGTGTGGAGGCTCAATGTAGATTAGTAGTATTTTGGGGAAAGAAAATAGATACTATTAAAGGATAAAGGAGAATAATAAAGACTAATAGAAATGAGGAATTAAAGATAATTGAGTTCATAGCTTTTGCTTGGAGTTGCACCAAGAGTTTTTGGTTCCTAAGACCAATAGATAACTATTATCTTTCAAAAGCTAAGTGAGCCATGGAATTGAACCATGATTAAAAGAGTTAGCAGTTCTTTTTGTCCCAAACCTCTCTTGATAAATAAAAAGATTTTAACTTTTATTTTTAGAACCACAATCTAATGTTTTAATTAAACTATAAATATAAAATGTTCATCCTAGGATGAGTTCTGGTTTAGTAATAATAAGAATTGTTGGTAGAAGATGAAGATACATTAGTAAATGTTCTCGTGTATGGGAAGGTGAAAGGAAGAGTATGTGTTGTGGTGTTGGACCCCGTTGTGTTATTAAGAATATATACAATGAATAAGATGCTGTTAATAAAACACCAGTACCTGTAAGTAAAATGGTTCAATTTGATCATTTAAATAGGGAAGTAATAATAAGTAGTTCTCCTACAAGATTAGGACTAGGGGGTAAGGCTAGATTTGCTAAGTTAGCTAAAAATCATGAGGTACCTATAAGTGGGAGGATAATTTGAGTACCTCGGGCTAAAAGAAGTGTTCGGCTATGAATTCGTTCATAATTTGTGTTAGCTAAACAGAAAAGTATAGAAGAAATTAAACCGTGTGCAATTATAAGGGCAGTAGCTCCAGCGAAGCTTCATGGAGTTTGAATTAGAATTGCTGCTGCTACGAGACCTATATGACTTACTGAAGAGTAGGCAATTAAAGATTTAAGATCGGTTTGTCGTAAACAGATAGAGCTAGTTATAATAATACCTCAAATTGCTAAAATTAAGAATGGATAGGCTATTTCTTTTGTTAATGGATTAAGTATAATAATGATTCGTATTATACCATAACCTCCAAGTTTAAGGAGAACTGCGGCTAAAATTATGGAACCGGCGATAGGGGCTTCAACATGGGCTTTTGGTAATCATAAATGAACACCATAAAGAGGTATTTTTACTAGAAAAGCAATTATGCAGGCAAGTCATCAAAATTTATTAGTTCAAGAATATAAATTAATAGTATTTGGGTATTGTAAAATAAGTATCGATAAGGAACCTAAATCTTTTTGTAAAGTAAGTAGTGCAATTAATAGAGGTAATGAGCCTGCAAGGGTATAAAACAAAAAGTAAATACCTGCATTAAGGCGTTCGGTTTGATTTCCTCATCGTGTAATAATAATAAGTGTAGGAATAAGTGTTGTTTCAAATATAATATAGAATAGGATTATTTCTGTTGCACTAAATGCTAAAATTAGGGAGGCTTGAAGAATAATTAATAAAGAAATATAAATTTGTTGTCGTTTGTAAGGTTCGGCAGTTAAATGTTTTTGGCTAGCTAAAAGTATAAGTGGGAGAAGCCAGCAGGTTAATGAAAGGAGGGGAGCTGAAAGTGGATCAATACCAAGAAAAAGGTTGGAACAATCCCAACCTATTTCAAGATCTCATTTAAATCAATATAAACTTAGTAGGGCAATTAGAAGACTGTTGGAAATAGTTGAAGTTCACACTCACTTTTTTGGTGAAACTCATGAAATGGGTAATAATAAGGCAGTAGGAATAAGGATTTTTAACATTGTAAAAGATTAAGATTGTTAAGATGATCAGTTCCGTGTGTTCGGGTAGCGGCTACTAGTAGGGCTAGTCCTGAGCTTGCTTCACAGGCAGAAAATGTTAATAAAATTATAGGTGCTAGGGATAAAGATGGAGAATTTATTGTTAATGATCAAATGGCAATAGCGATAAATAGGGAAAGTATTATTCCTTCAAGGCAGATGAGGGCCGATAGAAGGTGAGAACGGTTAAAAGCTAGTCCTGTAAGACTAAGAACAAATGCTGATATAATTGTAAAATAGATAGGAGTCATAAGGTATTTATGGATTTTCACCATAATTTATTAAGTCGAAATTAATGGTCTTTTTTGGACTAAACACCTATTCTGCCCATTCAAGACCTCCTTGTAATCATTCATAGACTAGACCTAATGTGAGAAGAATAATAATGATTGAGGCTCAAATAATAGTGATAAACGGTGAATAAAGTTGATCCCCTCATGGAAGAGGGAGGAGTAAAGCAATTTCTAAATCAAATAAAAGGAAAAGAATTGCTACTAAGAAGAACCGTAATGAAAATGGAAGGCGTGCAGAACCTAGAGGATCAAAACCACACTCATAGGGAGATAATTTTTCATTATCTGGGTTAATGGTTGGTAATCAAAATGCGATAAATACTAAAATTAGGGAGATTAGGGCGGTTATGATAATAGAAAATATGATGAGGTTCATTACTTCTCCTTGGATTCTAACCAAGATTAAATGATTGGAAATCATTTGTACTAGTTTATACTAGAAAAGTTTTATGAGCCTCATCAATAAATTGATACATAGAGGAATAATCATACTACATCAACAAAGTGTCAGTATCATGCGGCGGCTTCAAAGCCAAAATGGTGTTCAGATGTAAAGTGAAATAGGATTTGGCGTAATAAACAGACGAGGAGAAATGTGGTACCAATAATAACATGTAAACCATGAAATCCTGTTGCTACAAAGAATGTTGTTCCGTAAACGCCATCAGCGATGGTAAAAGGGGCTTCATAATATTCTATAGCTTGGAGGGCTGTAAAATACAAACCTAATAATACTGTAAATGTAAGGGCTTGAATAGCTTCTTTTCGATTTCCTTCTATAATACTATGATGTGTTCAAGTTACTGTAATACCAGAAGCTAGAAGTACAGCAGTATTAAGTAATGGTACTTCAAACGGATCTAAAGGGATAATTCCTGTGGGTGGTCAACAACCACCTAATTCAGGGGTAGGTGCTAGACTAGAATGATAAAATGCTCAGAAAAATCCTAAGAAGAAAAGTACTTCTGATATAATAAATAAAATTATTCCGTAGCGTAACCCTTTTTGTACTGGTGGGGTATGATGACCTTGAAATGTTCCTTCTCGGATCACATCTCGTCATCATTGAATTATTGTTAAGGTAAGTAAAATTAATCCTAATAATAAGAGTGAAAAGGTATGAAAATGGAATCAAATGGCTAGGCCTGAGGTTATTAATAGAGCAGCAATGGCTCCAGTTAATGGTCATGGGCTTGGGTCAACTATATGATATGCGTGTGCTTGGTGGGCCATTATTAAATGTTTTCTTGTAAATATAGACTTAGGAGAAGTACAAAAACATAAGCTTGAATTATAGCAACAGCTACTTCTAAAATAGTTAATAGAAATAAGATGATGGAAGTAAGAATAGCTACTGAAGGCATAATAGTAATTAGAACAAAGGCTGCAGTTGCAATTAGTTGTATTAAGAGGTGGCCCGCTGTAAGGTTAGCTGTGAGCCGGACACCTAGAGCAAGAGGACGAATAAATAAACTAATAGTTTCAATAGTAATAAGAACTGGAATTAAAAGGGATGGGGTTCCTTCTGGTAAAAAATGTCCTAGTGAAATAGTTGGTTGGTTAAATATACCAATTAAGACTGTTGTTAATCATAATGGCAGAGCCAAGGCTATATTTAATGAAAGTTGTGTTGTTGGTGTAAATGTATATGGGAGAAGACCTAACAAATTAATGGTAATTAAGAAAAGTATAAGTGCTGTAAATATAATAGCTCATTTATGACCACTTACATTTAATGGTTGTATAAGTTGATATGTAAATCGATTAATAAATCATGTTTGTAAGGTAATTAAGCGGTTATTAAGCCATCGATTGGATGGAGTTTGAAAGAGTATTGCTGGTATAATTATTGCTAAGACAATAAGAGGTAAACCTAATAATGATGGACTAATAAATTGATCAAAAAAGTTTAAGATCATGGTCAGTTTCAGGGTTCTGGTTTTTGTTTTTCAATATTTTTTAAGGTAGGATCATAATTGAACATATAGGATGTTAATTTATGTGGTAAAATAATTAGGAAAAATAATCAAGAAAATAAAAAAATTAAAAATCATGGACTTGGGTTAAGTTGTGGCATGTCATTAAGGGTGGTCGGAATCACCAATTTTTAGCTTAAAAGGCTAATGCTGAACCCTATTTAGCTTCTTAATGAAGTTTCTTCTAATATTAATGAAGATCAGTTTTCAAAGTGTTCTAAAGGAACTGCTTCTACAACAATGGGTATAAAGCTATGGTTAGCACCACAAATTTCTGAACATTGTCCATAATAGATCCCAGGTCGTGAAATGATAAAGGCTGTTTGATTTAGGCGTCCAGGAACTGCATCTATTTTTACTCCAAGTGCTGGTACTGCTCATGAATGTAGAACATCTTCTGCTGTAACTAGTACTCGGATTGGGGATTCTATTGGGACTACTATGCGGTGATCTGTTTCTAGAAGTCGAAATTGTCCTGGATTAAGATCTTCAGTTTGAACCATATAAGAGTCAAATTCTAGATTCTCATAATCTGTATATTCATAACTTCAATATCATTGGTGACCTAAAGCTTTAATTGTGATGTGTGGATCATTAATTTCATCTATTAAGTATAAGATTCGTAGTGAGGGTAAAGCAATTATAATAAGAATAATAGCTGGTAAAATAGTTCATACAATCTCAATTTCTTGTGAATCTAAAATATACTTATTAGTTAATTTAGTAGTTACTATTGCGACGATAATATAAAGAATTAAAGCGCTAATAAGGAAAATAATTATTAATGTGTGGTCATGAAAATGGAGTAATTCTTCTATAACTGGGGAGCCTGCGTCTTGAAATCCTAATTGTGATGGGTGTGCCATTAATTTAAGATTCGTGGGAATTTAACCCACAATTTTACCTTGACAAGGTAATGTAATTGTTTTACTAGAATCTTAAGAAAGTGACAGAGTGGTAATGTGGTCGGCTTGAAACCGACTTATGGGGGTTCAATCCCTTCCTTTCTTGTTAATAAGCTGGTTGTTGAACTTGTACAAAAGCTGGTTCTTCATAAGTGTGATGAGGAGGAGGACAGCCGTGAAGTCATTCTACATTAGTGTTGGGGAGTTCAATTGATAATACTTCACGTTTTGAAGCAAATGCTTCTCAAATAATAAATAATAAAATAATAACGGCAACTATAGAAATTATAGAACCAATAGATGATACTACATTCCATAAAGTATAAGCGTCTGGATAATCTGAATAACGTCGTGGTATACCTGCTAAACCTAAGAAATGTTGAGGAAAAAAAGTTAAGTTTACTCCAATAAATATAATTAGAAATTGAATTTTTGTTCATGTGGAATGAAGTGTATACCCTGTAAATAGTGGAAATCAATGAATAAAGCCTGCTATAATAGCGAATACTGCTCCTATTGACAGGACGTAATGAAAATGAGCTACTACATAATATGTATCATGGAGTACAATATCTAGAGATGAATTAGCTAAAACAACTCCTGTAAGACCACCAATTGTAAATAAAAAAATGAAACCTAAAGCTCATAAAAGAGGAGTTTCTCATTTAATTGTTCCACCATGCAGGGTAGCTAATCAACTAAAAACTTTAACACCTGTTGGGATAGCAATAATTATTGTAGCTGATGTAAAGTATGCTCGTGTATCCACATCTATTCCAACTGTAAACATATGGTGTGCTCATACAATAAATCCTAGAAGACCAATAGCTATTATTGCTCACACTATTCCTATATATCCGAATGGTTCTTTTTTGCCTGAATAATAAGCAACTACATGTGAAATTATCCCAAACCCTGGTAGAATTAAAATATAAACTTCAGGGTGACCGAAGAATCAGAATAAGTGTTGATATAAAATAGGATCCCCTCCTCCTGCAGGGTCGAAGAAAGTTGTGTTAAGATTACGATCTGTTAAAAGTATAGTGATAGCTGCTGCTAAAACTGGGAGAGCTAAAAGAAGTAGTACAGTTGTGACAAGAACTGATCATACAAATAAAGGTGTTTGGTATTGTGAAATTGCTGGTGGTTTTATATTAATAATAGTAGTAATGAAATTAATTGATGCTAAGATAGATGAGATTCCGGCTAAGTGAAGCGAAAAAATTGTTAAATCAACGGAAGCTCCTGCATGGGCAAGATTTCCTGCTAGTGGGGGATAAACAGTTCAGCCAGTCCCTGCTCCAGCTTCAACACCGGCAGAGGCTAGAAGCAGAAGAAAAGATGGAGGTAGAAGTCAGAAGCTTATATTATTTATGCGTGGAAAAGCTATGTCTGGGGAACCAATCATTAAAGGGACAAGCCAATTACCGAAACCTCCGATTATGATTGGCATAACCATAAAGAAGATTATTACAAAGGCATGGGCTGTAACAATAACATTATAAATCTGATCATCACCTAAAAGGGTTCCAGGTTGACTTAATTCAGCTCGGATCAGAAGACTAAGACCAGTCCCAACCATCCCTGCTCAGGCACCAAAGATTAAATAAAGGGTACCAATATCTTTGTGATTAGTAGAAAATAACCAACGATTAATTGCCACAGGTAAGATGGCTGAGAGTTAAGCGGCGGCTTGTAGTCCCGTAAAGAGAGGTTCAAATCCTCTTCTTACCAAGTCCTGTAGTAAAGTTTACGTTAGATTGCAAATCTCTCAACGGAGCATAAGGTTCTCCCGGGGCTTCTTCCCGCCTTCCCGTTTTACGGCGGGAGAAGCCTAGATAAAAGTTCGCTGGATTGAACACTTAGCTGTTAATTAAGATGTTGCAGGATCAAGGCCTGTTTATCTAGAAGATTTTAGTTTAATTAAAGCATCTGGGTTGCATTCAGAATATGTGAGATAAAGTCTTGCAAGTCTTATCAGAAGTTAAGAGATTTAAACTCTTACTAAAAGCTTTGAAGGCTTTCGGTCTTATTAACCTAAATTTCTTATTGTAATAATATTAATAGTGTTGGGGTTAAGGGTAAAAGTAAAAGGGATAAAGAAGTGGTTATGACAAGTAAAATATTTGTTTGAACAATTTTTGTTCGTCAGGATGAAAATGAAAAGATGGGGGTTGGTGAGAAGGTTAGGGTAATTATATAACATAAGCGTAAATAAAAGAATAAACTTAATAAGGTTGCTAAAGCTATAATAGTAGCTGGAATAAATAGATCTTGTTTAGTTAATTCTTGAAGAATAAGTCATTTTGGTATAAAGCCTGAAAGTGGTGGTAAACCCCCTAATGAAAGGAGAGTTATTAGTGCTATAATTGATAGTAGGGGTGATTTAGTTATTGAAATAGAAATAGAATTAATTTTTATTGAGTTAAGTGAATTAAAAATGAGAAATATTGATGTTGTTATTATTATATAAATGATTAAATTAAGTAGTGTTAATTCTGGGGTAAAGTGAATAATGGTAATTATTCAACCTAGATGAGCAATTGATGAATATGCTAAGATTTTGCGTAGTTGAGTTTGATTTAAGCCCCCTCAACCTCCTACAATAATGGAGGCAATTCCTATAGTAATAAGAATATTTGGATTAAGAAGAGGATAAAGTTGAAGTAAGATAGCGAATGGAGCCAATTTTTGTCATGTGGAAAGGATTAATCCAGTAGTCAAGTTCAATCCTTGTAAAACTTCTGGTAACCAGAAATGTATTGGTACGAGTCCAATTTTTAGGGCTAAGGCTAATGTAATTAGTGTGGCGGAGGTTGGATAAATTAAATCTATTATATTTCATTGTCCTGTTATTCAGGCATTTGTTGTCCCTGCAAATAGGAGAAGTGCAGAAGCTGTTGCTTGTGTAAGGAAGTATTTTGTTGTGGCTTCTACTGCACGTGGGTGTTGTTGATAAATTATTAGGGGAATAATAGCTATAGTATTAATTTCTAAACCTATTCAGATCAGTAATCAATGGGATCCTAAGAATGTGATTGTAGTACCAAGGCCTAGACTAAGTATTAGTAGAGTTATTACAAGAGGATTCATTAGTAGAGGAAGGATTTTAACCAACATGGTAGGGGTATGGGCCCAAAAGCTTAATTAGCTGACTTTACTTAGGAAGTAGTATAGTTGGAAGTACGTAGAATTTTGATTTCTATGGGATAGGTTCAAGTCCTATTTTTCTAAGGAAAAGGAGTGATTTTAACATTCATATTCCACTCTATCAAAGTGGTCCTTTAATTCAGGCACTTTTCCTTATGTGAGTGGTGGTAGACCTGCTAATGAGGTTGGTAAAGTAATGTGTCATAAGATAAGAGCTAATGTAAGTGGTAGGAAGTTTTTTCATACGAGATGTATAAGTTGATCATAACGAAATCGTGGATATGAAGCACGAATTCATAGAAATAAAAGTGTTAATATAGTTGCTTTTATTATAAGACTTAGTGTTGAGATTTGAGGTAGAAGTGGATTATACGAGACTCCTAAAAAAAGAATAACGGATAAGGTATTTATTATTAAAATATTTGAGTATTCAGCTAAGAAAAATAGAGCAAATGGACCTCCTGCATACTCAATATTAAACCCTGATACTAGTTCGGATTCTCCTTCAGTAAGATCAAATGGGGCTCGGTTAGTTTCTGCTAATGTTGAAATATACCATATTATAGCTAATGGTCATGCTGGAATTAATAATCAGATTGTTTCTTGAGTAAAATTAAATGTATGTAATGTAAAACTTCCTGTTATAATAACTAGAGATAAAAGAATTAATCCCAAAGTAACTTCATAAGAAATAGTCTGTGCTACAGCACGTAAAGCTCCTATTAAAGCATACTTTGAATTAGAGGCTCATCCTGATCCCAAAATAGTATATACAGTTAAACTGGAAATGGCTAAAATAAATAGTAATCCTAAATTAAGGTTCAAGATTGAGTGTGGTATTGGTAAAGGCATTCATATAAGAAGTGCTAATGTGAGGGCAGCGGTTGGTGTTACTAAGAAGAGGAAATGAGAAGAATATGAAGGGCGAATTGGTTCTTTAGTAAAAAGTTTTAATCCATCAGCAATTGGTTGTAGAAGACCATATGGTCCAATCACATTAGGACCTTTACGAAGTTGTATATAACCTAAGATTTTACGTTCTACTAGGGTAAGAAATGCTGTGGCTAATAGAACTGGAATAATATAGGTGAGGGGATGAATAATATAAGTAAGAATCATATTTGTCATAGTTAGGGAGAGGAATTGAACCTCTGGATTAAAGAGTTTAGGTCTTTTGCACTTACCAGGCTCTGCCACCCTAACTAACTATAATCTTTAGCAGATTATCGACCCCTCTTATCTGTTTTAGTTTATTTCAACAGATGAGGGAGAAGCGTGCCTGTAGCATAGGCTTCATTTTCCCGGTCCTTTCGTACTAGGAAAAATATCTACATAGATAGAAACTGACCTGGATTACTCCGGTCTGAACTCAGATCACGTAGGACTGTTAATCGTTGAACAAACGAACCCTTAATAGCGGTTGCACCATTAGGATGTCCTGATCCAACATCGAGGTCGTAAACCCTTTCGGCGATATGGGCTCTTAGAAAGGATTGCGCTGTTATCCCTAGGGTAACTTGGTTCATTGATCAGAAATATTAAATTCTGGATCATTATTCGTTAGATATTCTATAAATCAAAACTGTCGTTCAAATTTTTAAGTAAATACTCAATCGATGAGGAGGTTCTTTTTTACTCCTCGGTCGCCCCAACCGAAAACATTAAGATACATCATTATTAGTGAAGTTAAGTCCTTGGATTAACATTATATAAAATAATAGCTTAAGTGTTTAAAGCTCCATAGGGTCTTCTCGTCTTATGGTTTTATTCCCGCTTCTGCACGGGAAGATCAATTTCATTGATTAAAAAATAGAGACAGTTAGACTCTCGTGATGCCTTTCATACAGGTCTTTAATTAAAAGACAAGTGATTACGCTACCTTCGCACGGTCAAAATACCGCGGCCGTTAAAACAATGTCACAGGGCAGGCGGGACCTCTTATACAGTATTTGCAAGAGGCGATGTTTTTGGTAAACAGGCGGAGTCTATGTTTGCCGAGTTCCTTTATTTTCTTTAAATCTTTCCTTAAAACACTCCTGTGTAGGGTTAACGATAAGGTAAATGTGTTTTTCTAGTCTTTTATTATTAATATTATTACCTCAGGGTGGTATCGGTTAATAATCAGTGATTTAATTCTTTCTGACTTACACTGGTGTTTTGGAGAGGTTAATCCTCTAATTACTCATTTTAGTATAAGTTCTTTTATTGTTTAAATAAAAAAACCCAATATTGGTTAGGGGGTTGTGAGGTTATATCTAAATTATAGGAGAATTAAGGCTGGAGCTATGACGCTTTCTTATCAGATGGCTGCTTTTAAGCCTACTGGGGCTAGGTCCTTGCATAATATGATCATTACCCACCTAATAAAGTTGTTTCTTAATTCAAAAGAGTTGTACCTCTTTTGAATAACTAATAATTTTTACAAGTTTTCTTATTAAGAAATCTAATTTGATATATTGAATAATTATTGCAGAATTTAAGTTCTTTTTTTGGGTAACCAGCTATCACTAGGCTCGGTAGGCTTTTTACCTCTACTTGGGAGTCGTCCCACTCTTTTGCCACAGAGACGGGTTAGCTCTAGTATGCTGCTCCGAAGTAGCTCGTCTAGTTTCGGGGAGATGGACTTAAGGTCTTTTTGCCCATTTGTTCTCACTAAATCATGATGCAAAAGGTACAGGGTTAAATCTTTGCTTTTTATTACTTTAATGATTTGTTTCATTTCTCTTTCAGCTTTCCCTTGCGGTACTATCTCTATAGCGCTAAGTATATCTGTTCTATCACCTATACTAAGATTATGAAAATGTTTTAAGTATAAAATATTAATATAATTTATTAATAATATTGTAATTAATTAATGGTAGTTAGGCTAGTTTTAAGGTTCAAGATAACTCGAATTGCACGGGTATTTCCTCGGTGTAAGGGAGGTGCTTTACTAATTTAGCTATATTTTGATTATTCTAAGTACACTTTCCAGTACACTTACCATGTTACGACTTGCCTCCTCTTGTAAACAAGACTATTTATAAAAGGAAAAGATTGAAATTGAGGAGAGTGACGGGCGGTGTGTGCGCGCCTCAGAGCCATTTTCAGAAAAATATCCTAAGTTTTTCTTACTACTAAATCCACCTTATAAATAGTTTTTCATCTTATTGTCCGTATTTTCTTAAAAGAAAATGTAGCCCATTTCTTTCCACTTCATTCGCTACACCTCGACCTGACGTTTTGGAGAAGTCCATTATGCTTACTTTTATACCCTCATGGGGTGAGCTGACGACGGCGGTATATAGGCGGTAAAGGCAAGAAGTGGTAAGGTTTAACGTGGATTATCGGTTATAGAACAGGCTCCTCTAGGGGGGTCTGAGGCACCGCCAAGTCCTTTGGGTTTTAAGCTAGCGCTTGTAGTACTCAGGCGGATTAAGGTAAAGTAATAGGATAATTCTATTTAAGGTTAAGCATAGTAGGGTATCTAATCCTAGTTTGTGTCTTAACTATCGTGAGTTCAAAAGTTCTTATTAAATAAAGTCACTTTCGTTGATGTATTATTCTTTTTATAAGAGCGTATAACAGCTTTATAAAATTATAACTTTAGTAATTTTTAGTATTTTCTAATCACCCTTTATGCCGTAAAATATTAATATGAGTTACTCGTATAACCGCGGTGGCTGGCACGAGATTAACCAACCCTTTTGACTATAACTGGTTCAAGCTTGCGCTTATTATTCAATGTTTATCACTGCTGAATTCCCTTGGGGGTGTGGCTAGGCGAGGTGTCATGGGTCATACACAATATATATGCCTGATACCAACTCCTAAACAAATAATAGTATGATTAGGGTGTTCTCACTAGTATGCAGAAACTTGCATGTGTAAATTTAGTCAAAATTAATACTGAGGCCAGGACCAAACCTTCACTGCTTGTGAAAGTTTTTAAAATTTATCTTAGCATTTTCAGTGCTATGCTTTGGATTAAGCTACACTAGC